CATGCAAGAAGGAAGTTTGAGCTTGATGCAAATGGCTAAAATATCTTCAGCTTCATATAATTATCAATCAAATAAAAAGTTATTCTACGTATCAATCCTTACATCTCCTACAACCGGTGGAGTGACCGCCAGTTTTGGTATGTTAGGAGATATCATTATTGCCGAACCTAATGCCTACATTGCATTTGCGGGTAAAAGAGTAATTGAACAAACATTGAATAAGACAGTACCTGATGGTTCACAAGAAGCTGAGTATTTATTCCATAAGGGCTTATTCGACCCAATCGTACCACGTAATCCTTTAAAGGGTGTTCTGGGTGAGTTATTTCAGCTTCACGGTTTCTTTCCCTTGAATCAAAATTCAATTTAAATCAAGTTATTTTTTATTTTTACTTTGATTACTAGAAAATAAATACTTGTGCACCCCCCCAAAAATAAAAAATAATAAGCATGGAGTTTTACTTGAGGTCATAAGATCTAATTGTATAAAGGATCAGAAGTTGTTGATAATCACTTTTTATTAGTTTCCCAAGATCCTATTTTATTTCTACCTATATTCATGATTAGTAATCGGGAAGACCCCACCCACAGGATAAAAGGGTTAATTCTTAACCTAAATTAGTAAAATCAAAAATGCATGTTCCCTTAATTACTTAATTACTATAAATAAAATATTGAATAATTCAAATGTAGAAAATAGAGAAAGGGAATAGGAATCTTGCATTTTTGATTTTCTATAATTAAATTCCCTGATAACTTAACTTCTATTTTTTATTTACTCGGAATCCCTGTTGGATCGGATTCTAACGAATCCTTTGATAACTTGTAAGAAACTTTTTTGGTCTTTACTTTAACTTTATTTAGAATTAGAAGATAAGTATAAGGGAACGATAATAATATAATTATAATAAATATATATATAAGGTGAATAGGTACGCTTATTTAGTTCTACATTTCTTGTACCTATATCTATTATTATATACTGATAATAGATATACTTATCATAAGATATCTTTATAACAGGTACAAATATTAAATCGAGGTATCCATTCTATGCCAACTTTCAACTTACCCGCTTTTTTTGTGCCTTTAGTAGGTCTAGTATTTCCGGCAATTGCGATGGCTTCTCTATTTCTTCATGTTCAAAAAAACAAGATTGCCTAGATTTGATGGGACCCAATCTCATCCATTTTTTTTTTCAAGACTCGTACTTGGATCATAATACCGATATCTATACCTATTTATTTAGTGGAATAGGGTACAACGTGTGTCTTCTTCCGAACACAAATGAAAGAGCTGTTATGCACGTGAAAACATGACATCATATAGATAAATGCATTATATCCATTTTAAAATGGGTCAGCGGATGTATGAAATGGAAAGTAAAAGTATCTATATGTATGTAGATATCCATAGTGGGATCATAGGAAGGGGATATTTTTTTTTATATCTAACGGATTCGATGAATTACTCCTAATGGTTCACATCATAATAATAGTGCTAGTTGATGGGAGTTACTTCGGGAACAAAAAGAAAGTAAAATGCATTTGGGTTATTCTCTCAATTCCAATAAAATGAAACAACTGGGTCTAGTATGAACTGGCGATCAGAACGTATATGGATAGAACTTATAACGGGGTCTCGAAAAACAAGTAATTTCTGTTGGGCCTGTATCCTTTTTTTAGGTTCACTAGGATTCTTATTGGTTGGAACTTCTAGTTACCTTGGTAGGAATCTGATATCCTTATTTCCTTCTCAGCAAATCCTTTTTTTTCCACAAGGGATCGTGATGTCTTTCTATGGAATCGCGGGTCTGTTCATTAGCTCTTATTTGTGGTGCACAATTTCGTGGAATGTAGGGAGTGGTTATGATAGATTCGATAGAAAAAAGGGAATAGTGTGTATTTTCCGTTGGGGATTCCCTGGAAGAAATCGTCGAATCCTACTTCAATTCCTTATGAGAGATATTCAGTCGATTAGAATAGAGGTTAAAGAAGGCATTTATCCTCGGCGTGTACTTTATATGGAAATCAGAGGTCGGGGTGCCGTTCCCCTGACTCGTACTGATGAGAATTTGACTCCAAGAGAAATTGAACAAAAAGCTGCAGAATTGGCCTATTTTTTGCGCGTACCAATTGAAGTATTTTGAAATGAATTGAAGAATGAATGCTTTTGCAGCATTGAGTAAGGAACTCATTAATTATATATATTTGTTGTTATATAACAACTTCCGTTTTTTTTTAGAGCGCTCATTCGAGCAAAAGCAGACACATATGGAACAAGCAGAAAACAAAGTTAAGTTGTTTTTGTCCACCAAAAGACTTTTTTCATACTAGTAACACTAAGTTAAGTATGGATTCATCACATATATCCGAACATATATAATTCCTCTTTTTTGGTCCAATATTTTGGAATTGATATGTTAGATATAGATGGATCATATCTTGTATATAATGGAATTCTGTTTTGTCAATCGATGTTTCTTTGTTATCTTTTATTTTCCTTTTTAAGGATCAAAAGATTAGATCGTTTATAACTATAACCATTCTATTTCTCTCTTTTTTTGCTACTCATTTTTGATTTCATCATATCAATATTTTTCCTAAATTTCCCTCAGCTATTCCAAGGCTATGGTATGGGTAGGGTAGCCAGCGAAATTTTTCGAAATAATGGGTCTAAGGGGTTTCTTTTGCCCCGAAATCCAAAAGGATTCATTTTTTGAAATGACTCGTTCGGGCATTCATCGAAAAGATGCAATTGGTTCGAATGAAGAAATAAGAAAACAAAATAAAATATTGTTTCCAGATCCAAGAACTAACCAATTAATTAAAAAGGGGGGTAGGTCTATGGATTCAATACCTTGTTATAGAACTCATGTTTCATGGAAATAGCGGATTGGGGAGAGTCGAGTAATGAGGCGGTTTCATTAACAATTCACAAATTTAAAATGCCAAAAAATAAAGCATTCAAACCCCTTTTATATCTTACATCTATGGTTTTTTTGCCCTGGTGGATTTCTCTCTTATTTAATAAAAGTATGGAATCCTGGGTTACGAATTGGTGGAATGCCGGGCAATCTGAAGTTTTTTTGAATAATATTCAAGAAAAGGGCGTTCTAGAAAAATTCATAGAATTAGAAGAACTATTCCTTTTGGACGAAATGATAAAGGAGTACCCGGATACACATATACAAAAGCTTCGTATAGGGATACACGAAGAAACAATACAATTGGTCAAGATGTACAATGAGGGTCATATCCATACCATTTTAGACTTTTCGACAAATATAATAAGTTTCGCTATTCTATGTGGTTATTATATTCTGGGTAATGAAGAACTCATTATTATAAATTCTCGGGTTCGGGAATTTATCTATAACTTAAGCGACACAATAAAAGCTTTTTCTATTCTTTTATTAACTGATTTATGTATCGGATTCCACTCGCCTCACGGTTGGGAACTAATGATCGGTTCTGTCTACAAGGATTTTGGATTTTATCATAATAATCAAATTATATCCGGCCTTGTTTCCACCTTTCCAGTCATTCTAGATACAATTTTTAAATATTGGATCTTCCGTTATTTAAATCGTGTATCTCCGTCACTTGTAGTGATTTATCATTCAATGAATGACTAAAGAATGATTCACTGATAGGAATCTAATCATTATGTTTCTATACTACCCATCCAGGGAATTCCTCCTGGATTACAGTAAAATAGCAGAATCGTGGATAGGGAACTCTACTAGCAACCTACCCAATTTATTGTAGAAATTTTCGGGATCAATGATTGGACCATGCAAAATAGAAATATCTTTTCTTGGATAAAGGAACAGATGACTCGATCCATTTCCGTATCGATCATTATATTTATATATGTAATAACTTGGACATCTATTTCACATGCGTATCCCATTTTTGCACAACAGAGTTATGAAAATCCACGAGAAGCAACTGGGCGTATTGTATGCGCCAATTGTCATTTAGCTAATAAGCCCGTGGATATTGAGGTTCCACAAGCGGTACTTCCGGATACTGTATTTGAAGCAGTTGTTAGAATTCCTTATGATATCCAACTGAAACAAGTTCTTTCTAATGGGAAAAGGGGGTCTTTGAATGTGGGGGCCGTTCTTATTTTACCTGAGGGATTCGAATTGGCCCCCCCCGATCGTATTTCTCCGGAAATAAAAGAAAAGATGGGCAATCTTTCTTTTCAAAGTTATCGTCCCACTAAAAAAAATATTCTTGTGATAGGTCCTGTTCCTGGTCAGAAATATAGTGAAATCACCTTTCCTATTTTGTCTCCGGACCCCGTTACTAAAAAAGACGTTTACTTCTTAAAATATCCTATATATGTGGGCGGGAATAGGGGAAGGGGTCAAATTTATCCCGATGGAAGCAAGAGTAACAATACAGTCTATAATGCTACAGCATCGGGTATAGTAAGCAAAATAGTACGTAAAGAAAAAGGGGGGTATGAAATAACCATAGCGGATGCATCGGATGGACACTTAGTCGTTGATATTATACCTCCAGGCCCAGAAATTCTTGTTTCAGAGGGTGAATCCATCAAGCTTGATCAACCATTAACGAGTAATCCCAATGTGGGGGGATTTGGTCAGGGAGATGCAGAAATAGTACTTCAAGACCCATCGCGTGTCCAGGGTCTTTTTTTCTTCTTGGCATCTGTTATTCTGGCACAAATCTTTTTGGTTCTTAAAAAGAAACAGTTTGAGAAGGTTCAATTGTCCGAAATGAATTTCTAGAGCCATTTATTTTATTTCTATTTCGAAACATTAAGTTGATAAAAATAATAAACTTCTTGTTTGTTGATCGATGCGATTATGTATGGTCAAAAATAATAATAAATCATGAAAAGCCCTTTGCTTGCTTTGTTTATACTGTTTTTCTTCAAACTATTTGGAATTACTTGTATTCCATCGCTAATAATTAATATATTATCATGTAGGTTGCGAAGAATATTTTTTTTATTGATTTGAC